TAAGAGATGCAATTAAGAGATGCAACCGGAACGGAATTGATAAAACAGTCTTAGAAACGGAATTCTCCCACTTGGGCTTACTATGCTTTGGGATTTTTTTTAGAATATCAAAACTGATTCAGTTTCTTATATTATAATGTATAACGGTATTGATATTCTAATCTACTTGAATATTTTGAATTCTAATCTACTTCAATATTGAATCTACTTCTACTTGAATATTTAATACCAGAAAACTTTCTGAATGTTGTATTAATGAACGCGGACTATATCGGCGCGTTCTCGCCTCGTTTATTGCCCTCTTGTGCTGTCCTGTCGTGTCGTCAATTGACAGTATGACTCAGGGCTCAATATAATTTGACCGACAAAAAAAAAATCATATTTAGGTAAACCACCTTGAATCTACTGCAGAGTGGTAGATCTTGGATCCAAGGTATAACCCTTTGTCACTGAGAGATATAAAGACGAAAAAGACCAATGAAATCAAGTTTCAAGGTTGTATTTAATGGTAAAGTTTGATTCCCATTAAACCCCCGAATATTTAACGAGTTTTTCCGTTTGTTTATATCCTATGCGTCTTCGTTTGGGTTAGATCTTATGTGTCTCCTTTTGGTGGCTCTCAGCCTGAGTTATATTAAGTTATTGAGTTATATTATGATGGCCACAGGGCCGCCCCTATGGTCCAGTGGTTAAGACATCTCTCTTTCACGGAGAAAACGAGGGTTCAAGTCCCTCTGGGGGTATACAAGACTCAAGACTATAGGAGCGGGATTTCCTATCAAGTGATCTATATTTGTCAAGTCCTTCTATTAGTCTACTTAGTGGGACTTTCTATTTTATATCAAGTGATATATATTTGTAAACTCTGCCTAGGAAACGAAAGGGAGTGGCTTATGGAACGTCTAAAATAAATTAGACGCTGGGTCGATGCCCGAGTGGTTAAAGGGGACGGACTGTAAATTCGTTGACAAGATGTCTACGCTGGTTCAAATCCAGCTCGGCCCAACAATTCGCCAATCTACTTGATAGAACCCTTAAGAAATACCTGACCTGATACAAGAGAATAAAAAAGAATCCAAATTTTCTGCAAGATCTCTTCTTATTTCCCTGGGATTGTAGTTCAATAGGCTAGAGCACCGCCCTGTCAAGGCGGACGTTGCGGGTTCGAGCCCCGTCAGTCCCGACGTATCCAATCCAATAAGTACATCAATTCGCCTCTCCATTTTCTGTCAAAGAAGGGACAGAGAGCAATTGAATTCCGAAGGGGTTTCCCCTCTTTTTTTTTCAGGATTCTATCGAAGAAAGAACAAACCCTAAACTAAAATGAAAAGAACTAAAATAGTGAAGTTGATAAAATATTCCATCTTTTCTCCCGCGACTCATATTTATCATACTTCTTTTTCTTCCAAAGAAAATTGGATCATTAAAATTTAGAACCTAATTCCTCTCTTTTTCCACTTCGCTTGTATTGTTTGTTGGGGTTTTTTAGTTAATGGAAACGGACGGGTGGTTAGATGATACTTCAGTTGATGGTTCTACAAGGAAGACCTAAGGTAGGTTATAGAAAAGAAAGAACAGAAAAAAAGGATAAATAAATGAATTTTTGATTGGTCCGGGAATCCAAGATTGGATTCGATATGGATAAAGGATCTTCGTATGTTATACTATTCAATTCTCGACGACGAATTAATTTAATAGCTCAGATATTGTTATTCATAATATTGATCCGATTCAAAATCATCGATAGTTAATGTATTCATTGAATTGACAGGCGAAAAATTTATCATCTCTATGGGATTAAATCCCGAGTTATTGTGAAATAAAAAAACGATGAGATTATGGAAGTAAATATTCTTGCATTTATTGCTACTGCACTGTTCATTTTAGTTCCTACTGCTTTTCTACTTATAATTTACGTAAAAACAGAAAGTCAAAATAATTAATTACTTTAAATGAAACTTGACTTCTGAATTATTATCAATAGTTGAAGAAATCAAAAGAAAAGTATTCTATTTTTGCGTCTTAGATGAAATCCACGGGCTATAGTCGGCGGTATTCTATGAGATCCGAGAGTATGGTAAGTAAGAAATTTATTTCTTACTTACCATACTCTCTATTAGTGTTATAGTAGTATATAAAGTTATACTTGACTTTCTAATAAACTTGGTATACTATATTAGCTTCTATCTTCAATATATGTAGTTATTATTATAACTATATAGAATTGACGTAGGACCCAATTCTATTTCTTTGATATATCTATTTATTCCGATGAATCTCAAATAATTATTTTACTCTTTATAGACTACATTTCTCCACTAGAATCCAATGGAATTTAGAAATGAAGATATTTTTATTTGAAAATTTTTTCAATTTAAATAAAAAATGCGTTGCAGAACGATCTATAAAACAGTTTCATTCCTCAACTAAAGTAGGAGTGCTTCTAAAGTCCACTTCTTCCCCATACTACGAGTGAAAGGGAAAATGTAAAGACTACCATTAAAGCAGCCCAAGCGAGACTTACTATATCCATGTGAATTATGTCCCTTATCTCTATGATAGAATTATTCCATTATTGCTCACTAATAATAGTAGAATGAATGGTCCAGAGTCAAAAAAGGATTCTGGCGGAACACTATTGATGAACGAAAAAAAATCCATTTCAAAAATTCCTATATTATTTCTAATCGGGAAAGAATAAACACAAGTAAAATACACTATGACATTACAAAGGAATGTTAGTAATGGAATCTATTAATAAAATACGAGGTCCCCTTCCTTTTTTTTCGTGCCCTTGAAAGTAAAAATAGATCATAGATCAATTGCTATATCATAGATCAATTGCTTTGCTATTCGTCTATATATGTAGATTACAGTATAGAAAGCACTTTCCCCAACTAGTAGTTGAATTATCCCGGCTATACAATGTAATTCAAGACCCAATCAGTAGACATTACATTAGCAGTAGAAGAGAATCGGGAAGTCTTGCTTCGACCATTATAATTTTTCCATTAGAATCTTTCTTTGAATTTTAGATTCAAAGATTTCCAATCTTTTACAAAATTCCCAGAACAGAATAAAACAGCACAACAGAATAAGAGATTTCAATTCGTTTCTTGATGAGGCGGCACCCGGATTTGAACTGGGGAAAAAGGATTTGCAGTCCCCCGCCTTACCACTCGGCCATGCCGCCAAAACGATACACAATAGGAGAAAAAATTCCCCCCTTTTTTTTACTAAACTTTAGTTTATTGTACTTGCATATTGCATATTGCATCCCTTTTTTAATCTTTTTTCTAAATTTAGAAAAATTAGAAAAGAAACCTTTTATTCCCCTTTTGATTGTATTTGATCTACGCCTTCGATTGATTGTATAGTATCTCAAAACACACAATGCCGAAAAACTTCCACGGACTTTTCTATTGAAAAATAAAATGTAGATTTTCACTCAAAAAAGTCAAAATTTATGACAAAAGGGAACCATTAACTATTCCTTGACTGACAATTCGTGAATGATTCTGGGATTTGAATCTAAAATTTGGTTTGCCTAATGACATAAGAAAATACAAATTGATACATACTTAATTGATTGATTCTTTTGAATCAAAAATTGTTCTCAATCTCAATTTCCATTATAACAAAAATTATAAGTATATGTAAACCCCAGAACGGAAATTGTTACACAGATAACAAATTGGCTATTTAGAGTATGTTGCCTATAAATAAAGGGAATTCGTTGGAAGAAAAAAAGGCCCGGCTGGGTATTGACCGGGCCAGGCCCAAAAGGCACTTCGAACAAAATAAAAGCAAGAAGGTCTTCTTTATTTATCTTTCTATTTGGATCTTTCGAGCATCTAAATGGAATTGCTAATTATATAATAACGATAAAGAATGTGAAAGAAATACTTTCTTTAATCCTTACTTGATGTGTACTGTAACATAGTAATTATCTTTTTCGATTGGGAGAGATGGCTGAGTGGACGAAAGCGGCGGATTGCTAATCCGTTGTACGAGTTATTCGTACCGAGGGTTCGAATCCCTCTCTTTCCGTTTCCGTTGATGACTTTTTATTTTTTTCTTTAAAATTTTGCAAACCCCTTATTTATTTTTTTCCTAGTTAAATGTGTGGAATAGCTAAGATAAAATCTTAAGAAAATTGTAAAATCAAGCAAGAAAAACAAAATTTTTATTTTATTCTTCACGTCCAGGATTACGTCCTGGATCATTGGATAGGAATCCAAAGATGAAGAGAGAAACAAAGAATATTACTACTGTGTAAACGAAAAGTTTGAGAGTAAGCATTACACAACCTCCAAGATCATTTTTTGAAAAAGAAAAACGAGAAAAGATAATAGATCCTCCTTTTTTATATCACATATCCTATTTTGACACCAAGAAATGAATTCTAGAAATAGAAAAAAATGTTCAGAAATTCAAATGAAGTTGAAATTTGTAATAAGAGTCTTTGATTACCACAAATAACTTTCATACCCACAATTAGATATTGTAAGGGACCCTAATCTAATAGGGTATTTCGCCGGAAAAAGGATTAAAATTGGGAAATAGGACGAGCCTGATTTCTCGCGGCTATTCGAAATTTGAATGTTTGAATTGAAGGTTCATACTGTCAGACTTATTTGATCTTATCAATTGTTATAATTTTTCTCGAATAAATAATGATAATGAATTTTCTAGGATAGTGTTAAAGATCTTATCGAAAACTTACAGCAGCTTGCCAAACAAAGGCTAAAAGAAAAAAGAACAGAGGTATGACTGGCATAACATCTACGATTGGATTCAAAAAAGCATAGGCTTCGGGCAATTTGGCGAAGAAAAGACTACTCGGATAAAGGGCAGAATTAAGACAGATCAAACTAAAGATATTAAGCATAACAGACATTTTTTTCGTCGAGATAATTGCATTTTGATTGAGTTATTGATATAAGGAAAAATGAAGAAAGTAGGGTAGACAAAAAATCCTTCTTTTTCCGCTCAATCAAAAATCCTCCAATTCTCAAAGGAGAATAGAAGAAATCATACTTTCATACAATATCTTAATTGAATTATATGTAATGATCAATAAATCCAGTTGAATTATTATAGATATACACATTCCAAAATCCTAACACGAATCTATATCTATAATAGATTCTATAAAGTTCTATAAAGAATAAAGATTTTCTATAGATATTTGGACTGGAATTGACGAACACTTAATACCAATATTATTCTTTATTATTATTAGTGTGCAATAAAAAAAGTAAATGGGGCGTAGCCAAGCGGTAAGGCAACGGGTTTTGGTCCCGCTATTCGGAGGTTCGAATCCTTCCGTCCCAGAGCATATCCATTGTATCCTAATACTTCTTTTTTGTTCAACAAGGTTCTGTTTCAAGGTCTAATATTGGAATAGAATATTATTCCTCTTTTATTTTATCTGATTTTTTCACAAACTGAACTAAATCGAGTTCAAAATCCTTTTGTGACCCAGATAAAGATAAGATGGGGCATAGATCATAGTTGCAGAAAGATTACTTAACCTCAGGTTAAACAAAATATGAAAAGAAAATACATATAAAACGAGGAAGTGCTTAGCCTATAGGTATGTATTGTTATCCTATTTCAGTGACAATAGTCTTTTTATTTTTGTGAAAAAGAAATTGCATCCCTAAAATATTAAAATTGAAATATTTAACAATGATTTTTCTTTTTTTTGTTCAATGTATTTAGCTTATTTACTTTATTTACTTTACATCATTTCATTGATAATTCCATTCGAAAAAAAAAGCAAAGATTTCTCTTTCTTATGATAATAAAATAAAAAAAGGGAGTCTTTACTATAAAACTTTACTCAAATAATGATGTAGAAGTAGGAAACTTTTTCAAATATCAAGTATCAAGATTTGTAATTTGGAATCATTCCTTATAGGTTCCATCTTTGGGAAGTTGAAAATGGGTCAGTCTATCTTATTGAGTCACTTGAAGAAGCAGAGTCAAATAGAATTTCCTTATTCGTGTGATGCTAGTTATGTATTTCTATATTTCTATTAGTTATGTTATTTCTATATTTTCTTTTGATTTTCTTTCTGTATATTTCTGTTAAATATTAGATCTTTTTTTGCGAGATATATTGATAGATTTGAGAGATATATTTATAGAAAAATGTTCCATTCATACAAAAAAAGCCGAGGTCTTGCTAATTTTTCTTCAGAAAAATATTTATTATCTATGTAGAAAATAAGAAATATAAATGACTCTGTCTCTGTACTGATTGAACCAATGACTATTCATGATTCCATAATTGAATCAATTCCATACTGGTTCCAAATTCGAGGAATGTTATGGTAAAACTTCGTTTAAAACGATGTGGTAGAAAGCAACGTGCGACTTGAAGGACACGATCCCGTGTGGATTCTTATCCACCATTTTATATTAGGAATGAAGGTGCTCTTGGCTCGACGTCATTTGTTCTATTCTACTATAACTCTTCTTTTTTTTATTGGGTTGTAATGTAAATAGTTCATGATGGAGCTCGAGTAGAAAGTATTGATTAATTTCTCAGGGGCAACGATCTAGGGTTAATGCCAATTAATAAATTGGAACAACTTCGTAAGTATATCTTCTATAATAGATAATAGAAATCAAAAGGATCCGATTCGAGCAAATTTGAAAAAAAAAATTGTTGGAACGGCTAAACCTTTTTCAATCCACAGTGTATCACGCACGAATCAACCGTTGGTATGATTCTTTGATAGAAAGAAATCACAAAAGGGGTATGTTGCTACCATTTTGAAAGGATTAAGAAGCACCGAAGTAATGTCTAAACCCAATGATTTAAAACAAAGATAAAGGATCCCAGAACAAGGAAACACCACTTTAATTGTCTCACGGATCCGAATAAAGAATCCAAATATATTTTAAACGAGACAAAAAGGGTGGGTTAAAGACCACTCAATAAAAAAAATAGATTCAAAATTAAAGAAAAATCTTTAAAATTTTTGAATTATTGAACTTGAGTTATGAGTACAAATGATTTTTTTCAGGAAGGAAGCGAAATAAAAAAGACTATGAGTTTAATTATAGAATAATTTCTTTTATGGATTCCTTTCCTATTTATTCTAATTTTATCCATAGACAAAACTTCGAATCATTTTTTCTCGAGCCGTACGAGGAGAAAACTTCCTATACGGTTCTAGGGGGGGGTTCTTTTTCATCTACATCTATCCCGATGAGCCGTCTATCGAATCGTTGCAATTGATGTTCGATCCCGAAGAGAAGGAAGAGATCTTCGGAAAGTGGGTTTTTATGATCCGATCAAGAATCAAACTTATTTAAACGTTCCCGCAATTCTCTATTTCCTTGAAAAAGGCGCTCAGCCTACAGAAACTGTTCAGGATATTTTAAAAAAGGCAGAGGTTTTTAAGGAACTTGGCTCTAATCAAAACAAATTCAATTAAATTAAGGAAATAAAAACTAAGGGTAGGATAGTGATTTCTATATCAT